CGCGGTCGAATCCACTTTGAATTTGATAAATGCATTGCTTGTGAAGTATGTGTTCGTGTATGTCCTATAGATTTACCTGTTGTGGATTGGAAATTGGAAACGACTATTAGAAAGAAACGATTGCTTAATTACAGTATTGATTTCGGAATCTGTATTTTTTGTGGTAATTGCGTTGAGTATTGTCCAACAAATTGTTTATCAATGACTGAAGAATATGAACTTTCTACTTATGATCGTCACGAATTGAATTATAATCAAATAGCTTTGGGTCGTTTACCAATGCCAGTAATTGACGATTACACAATTAGAACAATTTTGAATTCGCCTGAAAGAACGTCAACCCCATGATTTAAAAAATTTAGTTTTATTTGTCCTTGGTCAATAACTACAATAGAAATCCCAACTATTAATTAGTTGATGAGAATCGAGGCGTCATTTGGAGTTAAAATCGAGTGATATATCATCTATCAGTAATTTTTTTAACATATATAGCTTGTTCAAACTCCCATTTATAATTTATTATTCTGATAAAAAACGAGATTGATTCAATTATTGGATACACATCAATCCACACTCATTATAATTTCTTAGCATTTAGAATTAAATTCATAAAAACATATCATAAAAAAATAGGGTCCATTTCCTGGTCAGGTCAATAAGATCATGAAAGATTTTTAATTTATTTCTTATTTTACATAAAATGGATTTACCTGGACCAATACATGATTTTCTTTTAGTCTTTCTAGGATTGGTTCTTATATTAGGAGGTTTAGGAGTGGTATTACTTACTAATACAATTTATTCTGCCTTTTCATTGGGATTGGTTCTTGTTTGTATATCTTTATTATATATTTCATCAAACTCCCATTTTATAGCTGCCGCACAGCTCCTTATTTACGTGGGAGCTATAAATGTTTTAATCATATTTGCTGTGATGTTTATGAATGGTTCAGCATCTTACAACGATTTTACTCTTTGGACCGTTGGGGATGGGGTTACTGCGATGGTTTGTGCAAGTATTTTTGCTTCATTAATTACTATTATTATAGATACATCATGGTACGGTATTATTTGGACTACAAGATCAAACCAGATTATAGAACAAGATTTTTTAAGTAATAGTCAACAAATTGGGATTCATTTATCAACAGATTTTTTCCTTCCATTTGAACTCATTTCCATAATTCTTTTAGTTGCTTTGATAGGTGCAATTGCTATGGCTCGTCAGTAATAAATCGTTACAACTAGCATAGTAATCAAAATAAAACGTTGTTGCGTGTTTCAATTCTATCAAAATAGAAATTTTTTTGTCAATATATTATAACAATAAACTTTATTTCTTTGTTCCACACTTGTTAGTTGCGTACTGTTTATATGCTAGTTAATAGAATCGGTTGAATTCTTGTTCATCTTGAAATGCATCGATATTGATAAGGAGTTGATCAATGATGCTCGAACATGTACTTATTTTGAGTGCCTATTTTTTTTCTATAGGTATATATGGATTGATCACGAGTCGAAATATGGTTAGAGCCCTTATGTGTCTTGAACTTATACTGAATGCAGTGAATATAAATTTCGTAACATTTTGTGATTTTTTTGATAGTCGCCAATTAAGAGGAGACATTTTCTCAATTTTTGTTATAGCTATTGCAGCGGCTGAAGCAGCGATTGGACCAGCAATTGTTTCATCAATTTATCGTAACAGAAATTCTACTCGTATCAACCAATCGAATTTGTTGAATAAATAAGATTAATCATAGAAAGATAAATATCCCTCAAATGCAGATTTTTACTATTTTTCTATATAAATTACAAATTATAATATAAATAAATTCTAATTAGTAGGTTAGTAGGTATGATGCGTAATCTATGATGATGGGCGTGCTTGCGAAAACCTAATGTAATAAATCAAAGTATCTTGGCCCCTCTACCCTCTCTCATGAGCCGATCCAGAAGTAGACTAATTAGCAAAATTCTGGTAAATCATTGATTCATCTGGTGTCTAAATATATGATTTATTTTACAAGTTTACTAGATCGAAAATTTATGGCGTTTAAAAATTAATAGATCCAATGTCACACTCAGTAAAGATTTATGATACATGTATAGGGTGTACTCAATGTGTCCGAGCCTGCCCCACAGATGTATTAGAAATGATACCTTGGGATGGATGTAAAGCGAAACAAATCGCTTCTGCTCCCAGAACCGAAGACTGTGTAGGTTGTAAGAGATGCGAATCTGCCTGTCCAACCGATTTCTTGAGTGTTCGAGTTTATTTATGGCATGAAACAACTCGCAGCATGGGTCTAGCTTATTGATATGTTCCATAAAATTCCACGGGAATCCAGTTGATTTTTTTTTACCGACAAAAACCCGTACCCAATAAATTTTAATAGATTTTATTTTTATTTGAGTACGGGTTTTTTTGTCCAAGTGTATCTTGTCTTTACCACGAATGATTTTCCTTGGTTAACAATAATTGTTGTTTTTCCAATAT